TTCATATATTTGGATATTGAAAATAAGATTTTTGAGATTGACAATGATCATTCTTTTCTAAGTGAACTAGAAAGTTCTTTTTCTAATTATAAGAATTTTAGTTATCTGAATAATGTATCTAATAGTGACGATCCTCACGATGATCCTTACATATATGATACTAAATATAGTTGGAATAACCACATTAATAGTTGTATTGACAGTTATTTTCGTTCTCAAATTTGTATTGATAGTTACATTTTAAGTGGTATTGTCAATTATAGTGACAGTTACATTTATAGTTACATTTTTGATGAAAGCAGAACTAGTAGTGAAAACCAGAGTTCAAGTATAAAACCGAGCCTGGATGATAGTGATTTAACTATAACAGAAACAGAAAGTTCTAATGATCTAGATGTGACTCCAAAATACAAGCATTTGTGGGTTCAATGCGAAAATTGTTATGGATTAAATTATAAGAAATTTTTTAAATCAAAAATGAATATTTGCGAACACTGTGGACATCATTTGAAAATGAATAGTTCAGATAGAATCGAACTTTCGATTGATCCAGGTACTTGGGCTCCGATGGATGAAGACATGGTCTCTCTGGATCCCATTGAATTTAATTTAGAAGAGGAACCCTACAAAGATCGTATTGATTCTTATCAAAGAAAGACAGGATTAACTGAGGCTGTTCAAACGGGCACAGGTCAACTAAACGGTATTCCCGTAGCAATTGGGATTATGGATTTTCAGTTTATGGGTGGTAGTATGGGATCGGTAGTTGGCGAGAAAATCACCCGTTTGATCGAATATGCTACCAATCAATTTTTACCTCTTATTTTAGTATGTGCTTCTGGAGGAGCACGCATGCAAGAAGGAAGTTTGAGCTTGATGCAAATGGCTAAAATATCTTCCGCTTTATATGATTATCAATCAAATAAAAAGTTATTCTATGTATCAATCCTTACATCTCCTACTACTGGTGGGGTGACAGCTAGTTTTGGTATGTTGGGGGATATCATTATTGCTGAACCCAATGCCTACATTGCCTTTGCGGGTAAAAGAGTAATTGAACAAACATTGAATAAAACAGTACCTGAGGGTTCACAAGCGGCTGAATATTTATTCCATAAGGGCCTATTCGATCCAATCGTACCGCGTAATCTTTTAAAAGGCGTTCTGAGTGAGTTATTTCAGCTTCATGCATTCTTTCCTCTGAATCAAAATTCAATCAAGTAGAGCCTTAATAAAAATTATAAATATATATATATATAAAAAAAAAAAATCATTTCTCTTTTTTTTTTGTGTGTAGAACAAGTAGTTATTTAGTTTATAGAAATCAAAGTAAAAATCCATTCTTCGGATTTGATTTTTACTTTGATAACATTTGGTAACATAAGATTTAATTGTAAAAAAAAAAAAGAGTGAATTCTTTCTTCCGCGAAATTCAAATTAGGCAAGGGGAATAAAACGAGAATTTCACGTTCCCTTCTTATGTGTATATAATTCACATATAGAAAATATAAAAGTATAGAAGCAAGATTCTATATTTTTTGAGAATGTTCAGTTTTACTAAGAATCCCTAGTCCCGGATCGGATTCTAACAAATTTTTCGGGAATTTGTAAGAAACTCTTTCTTTATTTTATTCACGTTTATTAAATTCAAATTATTAGACAAAAACAAGATAATAAAAAATAATAAAAAAAGGAGATTATCATACACATACATATCTATATATTTCATGTAGAAAGATGAAAAATTCTATTTCGTTAGTTCTACATTCCTTGCACTTATTTTCTTATCTTATTCTATTTATAAATTTTAGAAATTGTTATATTTATTATTTTATTTATATATTAATATTATGTACTTACATATACTCAATTATGTACTCACTTAGCTATACTTAGTATAATTATATATGAATTATAATGATTATACGATACCTTTATAACAATATAAATAACAATATAACAATAACAGGTACAAATATTAAATCCAGGTATCTATTTTATGACAACTTTCAATAACTTACCCTCTATTTTGGTGCCTTTAGTGGGCCTAGTATTTCCGGCAATTGCGATGGCTTCTTTATTTCTTCATGTTCAAAAAAACAAGATTTTTTAGATATAGATATGATAGGGCCAAATCTTATCTATTTTTTTTTTTTTCAAGACTTAGACCATAATACAGATATTGATTTCTTAGAATAAAATATGTGATGCAGTTTCCCCTGAGCATAAGCTATTATGCATGCGTAAACATGATATATACATAAATGAATTATAGCTATTTGAAAAAAAATCGGGATTGGGGCGAATGTCTGAAATGTAAAGTAAATGTATCCATATGTATATAGGGAATCATACGAAGTGGATCTTATTATTTTAGATCTAAGCAATTCGATGAATTACTCCTAAAAGTTCACATCGGAATAGTGCTAGTTGATGAGAGTTACTTCGGAAACACAAAAAAAAAGTAAAATTCATTTGGGTTATTCTCTCAATTTCAATAAAATGCAACTAGATCTAGTATGAATTGGCGATCAGAACATATATGGATAGAACTTATAGCGGGGTCTCGAAAAACAAGTAATTTCTGCTGGGCCTTTATCCTTTTTTTAGGTTCATTAGGGTTTTTATTAGTTGGAATTTCCAGTTATCTTGGTAGGAATTTTATATCTTTATTTCCGTCTCCACAAATCATTTTTTTTCCACAGGGGATCGTGATGTCTTTCTACGGGATTGCGGGTCTCTTTATTAGCTCCTATTTGTGGTGCACAATCTCATGGAATGTAGGTAGTGGTTATGATCGATTCGATAGAAAAGAAGGAATAGTGTGTATTTTTCGTTGGGGATTTCCTGGAAAAAATCGTCGCATCTTACTCCAATTCCTTATGAAAGACATCCAGTCCATCAGAATAGAAGTTAAAGAGGGTATTTATGCTCGTCGTGTCCTTTATATGGAAATCAGAGGACATGGGGCTATTCCCCTGACTCGTACTGATGAGAATTTGACTCCACGAGAAATTGAGAAAAAAGCTGCTGAATTGGCTTATTTCTTGCGTGTACCAATTGAAGCATTTTGAAAAATGAACTGAAAAGAGTGAATGCTTTTTTTTTTTCAAAAGATTTGATATTCTGATAGAAAGAGAATTCTTTTCTTTCAAAATCCGAATAATATTCATGGGCGCCTTTGTGCATTTATTTATCGAAAGGAGGCACTTTTTTCGAATTTGAGCAAATGATATATTTGTAAACAATATCTTTATTCGCATTTGAAGTGCGAATTTGGAGTGGACTCTTTCTTATTCCATTTCTGTATTATTTCTAAATTCAAGTAATAACCACTGAATCATACAGAAAAAAACAGGGAATAGATTCATGGGCTCGATGACTTGTAATAGAACTTATCCTTGATATGAATATTAGTTAGTATCGTATGGAGTCGACGAATGAGGTGAGTTCATTAAAAATTCAAAGACGGAAAAATGGCAAAAAAGAAAGCATTCATTCCCCTTCTATATCTTGCATCTATAGTATTTTTGCCCTGGTGGATCTCTCTCTCATTTACTAAAAGTCTGGAATCTTGGGTTACTAATTGGTGGGATACTATGGAATCCGAAATTTTCTTGAATATCATTCAAGAAAAGAGTATTCTAAAAAAATTCATAGAATTAGAGGAACTCTTCCTCTTGGACGAAATGATAAAGGAATACCCGGAAACACATCTAGAAAAGCTTCGTATCGGAATCGACAAAGAAACGATCCAATTGATCAAGATACACAATGGGGATTGTATCCATACGATTTTGAATTTCTCGACAAATATAATCTGTTTCGTTATTCTAAGTGGTTATTCTATTTTAGGTAATGAAAAACTTGTTATTCTTAACTCTTGGGTTCAAGAATTCCTATATAACTTAAGCGACACAATAAAAGCTTTTTCAATTCTTTTATTAACTGATTTATGTATAGGATTCCATTCGCCCCACGGTTGGGAACTAATGATTGGCTCTTTATACAAAGATTTTGGATTTGCTCATAACGATCAAATTATATCCGGTCTTGTTTCCACTTTTCCGGTCATTCTAGATACAATTTTAAAATATTTGATCTTCCGTTATTTAAATCGTGTATCTCCCTCACTTGTAGTGATTTATCATTCAATGAATGACTGAAAAATGATTCACTGATTATAATGGTTGTTACTTTGTACATAAGCAAAACATTCAAAATTGTACTTATTCTTTCTACTCCTACAAGGAATTCTTCCTATATTCCATTAAGATTTTTTTAGTAAATAGCAGAATCATAGATAGGGAACTATACTAGACTAGGGACCTACCTAATTTTATTGTATAAATTTTCGATACCAATGATTGGACCATGCAAACTATAAATACTCTTTTTTCTTGGATAAAGGAAGAGATTACTCGATCCATTTCCATATCGCTCATGATATATATAATCACTAGGACACCCAGTTCAAACGCATATCCCATTTTTGCACAGCAGGGTTATGAAAATCCACGAGAAGCGACTGGCCGTATTGTATGTGCCAATTGCCATTTAGCTAATAAACCCGTAGATATCGAGGTTCCACAAGCGGTACTTCCTGATACTGTATTTGAAGCAGTTGTTCGAATTCCTTATGATATGCAACTGAAACAAGTTCTTGCTAATGGTAAAAAGGGAGCTTTGAATGTAGGGGCTGTTCTTATTTTACCTGAGGGGTTTGAATTAGCCCCTCCCGATCGTATTTCGCCCGAGATTAAAGAAAAGATAGGCAATCTGTCTTTTCAGAACTATCGCCCTACTAAAAAAAATATTCTTGTGATAGGTCCTGTTCCTGGTCAGAAATATAGCGAAGTAACCTTTCCTATTCTTTCTCCAGATCCCGCTACTAAGAAAGATGTTCACTTCTTAAAATATCCCATATATGTAGGCGGGAACAGGGGAAGGGGTCAGATTTATCCCGACGGTAGCAAGAGTAACAATAATGTTTATAATGC